AATGGAACGTATGAAATACGTATGAACGAAGGAATAAAGAGAATTTTCTACTTATACTACTTATAATTGGAATGGAATTTTCGAAAGGGATACAAATGGAAAAGAATTGATAAAACGTTTCTAGAAACAGAATTCTGCCACTTACACTTAGGCTTTCTATGTTATGGAATTTTGTATAGAATATAAAAAGGGATTCCATTTCTACCATTATTACGATATTCCATATTCCAATCCGCTTGAATATCAGAAAACTCGATGGATTTGGTATTTGATCTTTTGGCTAAGATAAATAAAATAAAAAGACATAAAAAAGAAAAATAGAGTCGATTTTGTAGTACTTAACCCCCTTTCAAGATTCCATTGTTTAAAAAAGGGATTAGCGGAGAAGAGAAAAATTTTTACCTATTTTTTAGTCGAATTTGTAGCATACAATGCGGATTATGAAGTGTATTAGAGGGGTTATATTTATTAAACATGTCCAGATATAGCTATCGATATTATATATAGGTCTTCAACTTATGTTCTGGGGTTTACATATACTCATATATATTGTTATAATTGAAATAGAGAAAGATTTTTTATTGAAAAGAAAAAATACTGAATAAACACCGATTCGTTTAGTTCTGTATCAATTTTTTTCTTATGTCATTAGGAAAAAAAGTTTGAGATTCAAATTCAAGTCTCGTTCATGAATTCGCCGTCAGCAGCCAACAGTTAATGGTTCAAATTTATCATCTGTTTTTGTTTAATATAAAGGTGAGTAGGACTGTTTAAGCATTGTGTGTTTTGAGATACTATAAATCAATCGAAGGGGCGGATCAAATCCAATCAAAAAGGGGAATTCTTTTCGGCAAAGGCTTAATAAAACCGGATTAAAAATACAAGTACAAAAAAATAAGTTCAGTAATCCAACCCTAAGCGAGAAATTTTTCAGCCATTTTTTTTGGTATCGTTTTGGCGATATGGCCGAGTGGTAAGGCGGGGGACTGCAAATCCTTTTTCCCCAGTTCAAATCCGGGTGTCGCCTGATCAACAAAAGACTCGAAATCCCTTATTCTGTTCTGCTGATAGCGGATATAAACTCACCGAATTATTTCACAGCAGACACAGCAGAAAGGGACCGTGCATTCGGTCTAAAGCTTTTTTAAAATAAAAGTAAAATAAAAGATTGCAAATCTTTGTATCTAGGATTCAAGGAAAGATTAGAACGGTGAGGGGGGTTATCAAGACTTCCTGATTCCTTTCTATTCTACTACTTTGAATTGATTCATCAATAGTGTTCGGTCAAAATCCCTTTTTGACTCTGCGCCGTCAATTCCATTATTATTAATGAGCAATAATGGAATAATTCCGTCATAGAGATAGGGGACATAATTAACATGGATATAGTAAGTCTCGCTTGGGCTGCTTTAATGGTAGTCTTTACGTTTTCCCTTTCACTGGTAGTATGGGGAAGAAGTGGACTCTAGAGGTACTACTAATTAGTTGAGGAATCACCCGTATCAATTGTTTTATAGATCGTTCTGCAACGCGTTTTGAATTCTATTCTAAAAAAAAGATCCTCATTTCGGAATTACATTGGATTCTAGTGGACTAATGGATTATATGACCGAAACTCTTTCAATCAAATAGAGATTTCAATGATTCTCATCTTCGTATCTAGAAAGCAAGGGGGATACAGATGATTCTAATTTTATTTCAACCCAATTCTTACTCCATTTTCTATTTCAATGAGCGGGATGGTACCATAATTATAGATGGATACCGAGGAAAACCTGACTCCCCCTTCCCTTTTTCCCTCTTTTCTTTACTTGTCCTGCTCAAAAAGGAATTTTTGAAGTATATACGTGCTTTCTATGATAAAAAATATAGACATAGCGGTTGTCTAACGAAATACTATAACATAATAAGATCTTGCCTTAGGGGAGGCACATATTGCGCACCTACCGCTTGTTTTATTATTTTCGAAATAAAATTTCTAGTTTCTTTATCGACTCATTTCATATCCGGGTTGAAGCATTAAAAATTTGTGAGGTTTCTTATTTATTTCCTTTCGAAATCTAAAGAAGTACCCATAGAACTCCTGTCAATTGTCAATGAATCAATCCATTTTTTCTTCGGAATGCTAGAATATAAAAAGAATTACTACTTTATTTTATTAATATATGCTCATAATAATCCTTTTTCTTTCGTTAATTTGATTCCTTCGATAGAGCACTAGACTAAATAATAATAAATCGAAATCTAAAAATTAGAGTAAGACAGACAAGACAATTATTTCAGATTGATCGTAACAAATTGTAGATTGATCAACACGAAACCTCTGCCTTTAATTATATTAGTTATATTAATAAGTAAAGTGTAACTTTATACGCTCCAATAACATATAGTATGATAAGAAAGAAAGATTCATATATTTCTTTCTTTCTTATTATACTATCGGATCTCATAGAAGACTGTCGATTAGAGTCTGCTCATTTCATTTAAGACGTTAAATTGA